GGTATAATCCATGGAATTCCAGAAACTATCAAAATGAAACAGTTGACAATAATAAATATAGGTATACGAAAGAGAAAGAACCCTATTTTTGTAGTTCCTATGATGCACTTGGAGCTTATCGGCAGAAACGAATCAATTTAGATACTCTTTTGTGGCTCCGGTGGCGACTAGATCAACGTGTTATTGCCTTAAGAGAAGTTCCCATTGAAGTTCAATATGAATCCTTGGGGACCTATCATGAGATTTATGGGAACTATCTAATAGTAAGAAGTGTCAAAAAAGAAATCCTTTGTATATACATTCGAACCACTGTTGGTCATATTTCTTTCTATCGAGAAATAGAAGAAGCCATACAGGGGTTTTGTCGGGCCTACTCATACGGTACCTAAGTAATTATGTGTTAGCTGTAGCTATTGGGGTCTCTCCGGTTCGGTTCAACTGTTATCTTATAAAAATTCCTGAATTTCCATGTGAATCAAGATGGAGAAAAGGAAGTCTTCGAATCACTGACTCAAACCCATTGTTGAATCCTACTCAGCGGAATATGGAGGTACTTATGGCGGAACGGTCCGATCTGGTCTTTCACAATAAAGCGATAGATGGAACTGCCATGAAACGACTTATTAGCAGATTAATAGAGCACTTCGGAATGGCATATACATCACATATACTGGATCAAGTAAAGACTCTGGGTTTCCAACAAGCCACTGCTACATCCATTTCATTAGGAATTGATGATCTTTTAACAATACCTTCTAAGGGATGGCTAGTTCAAGATGCTGAACAACAAAGTTTTATTTTGGAAAAGCACCATCATTATGGGAATGTACACGCGGTAGAAAAATTACGTCAATCCATTGAGATATGGTATGCTACAAGTGAATATTTGAGACAAGAAATGCATCCTAATTTTAGGATGACTGATCCTTCTAATCCAGTCCATATAATGTCCTTTTCAGGAGCTAGGGGAAATGCATCTCAGGTACATCAATTAGTAGGTATGAGAGGATTAATGTCGGATCCCCAAGGACAAATGATTGATTTACCCATTCAAAGTAATTTACGTGAAGGACTTTCTTTAACGGAATATATTATTTCCTGCTACGGAGCCCGCAAAGGAGTTGTGGATACTGCTGTACGAACATCCGATGCTGGATACCTCACACGTAGACTTGTTGAAGTAGTTCAACACATTGTTGTACGTAGAACAGATTGTGGCACTATCCGAGGTATTTCGGTGAGTCCTCGAAATAGGATGGCAGAAAAAATTTTGATCCAAACACTAATTGGTCGTGTATTAGCATATGATATATATATGGGGCCACGGTGCATTGCCGCCCGAAATCAGGATATTGGGATTGGACTTGTCAATCGCTTCATAACTTTTCAAGCGAAATCCATATATATTCGAACCCCATTTACTTGTAGGAGCACTTCTTGGATCTGTCGATTATGTTATGGTCGGAGTCCCACTCATGGTGACCTGGTCGAATTGGGGGAAGCGGTGGGTATCATTGCGGGTCAATCAATTGGAGAACCAGGTACTCAACTAACATTAAGAACTTTTCATACCGGTGGAGTATTCACAGGGGGTACTGCAGAATATGTACGAGCTCCTTCGAGTGGAAAAATAAAATTCAATGAGGATTTGGTTCATCCCACACGTACACGTCATGGACATCCTGCTTTTCTATGTTATATAGACCTGTATGTAACTATTGAAAGTCAGGATATTCTACATAATGTGAATATTCCCCCAAAAAGTTTTCTTTTAGTCCAAAACGATCAATATGTAGAATCAGAACAAGTGATTGCTGAGATTCGTGCCGGAACATCCACTTTAAGTTTTAAAGAAAAAGTTCGAAAACATATTTATTCTGATTCAGAGGGAGAAATGCATTGGAGTACCGATGTATACCATGCACCTGAATATACATATGGTAATGTTCATCTATTACCAAAAACAAGTCATTTATGGATATTATCAGGAAACCCGTGCAGATCTAATCTAGTGTCCTTTTCGCTACACAAAGATCAAGATCAAATGAATGTTCATTCTCTTTCTTTAGAACAGGGATCTATTTCTGACTTCTCAGTGACTAATGATCGAGTGAGACACAAATTGTTTCGTTCGGACCCTTCCAGTAAAGGGGGAGATGGGATTCTTGATTATTCAGGACCTGACCAAAGCATATCCAACGGTCGTTGGAATTTCATATATACTGCTATTCTTCACGAGAATTCGGATTTATTGGCGAAGAAGCGGAGAAATAGATTCATAATTCCGTTCCAATATTCGCAAGAAGGAGAGAAAGAACCAATGCCCTGTTCTGGTATCTCGATTGAAATACCCATAACTGGTATTTTACGTAGAAATAGTATTCTTGCTTATTTCGATGATCCCCGATACAGAAGAAGCAGCTCAGGAATTACTAAATATGGGACCATAGAGGTGGATTCTATCGTAAAAAAAGAGGATTTGATTGAATATCGAGGAGCAAAAGAATTGAGGTCGAAATACCAAACGAAAGTAGATCGATTTTTTTTCATTCCCGAGGAAGTGCATATCTTACCCGGATCTTCGTCCATAATGGTACGAAACAATAGTATCATTGGAGTAGATACACAAATCGCTTTAAATACAAGAAGTCGGGTAGGTGGATTGGTCCGAGTGGAGAGAAAAAAAAAAAGGATTGAACTGAAAATATTTTCTGGAGATATCCATTTTCCTGGAGAGACAGATAAAATCTCTCGGCATAGCGGCATCTTGATACCACCAGGAACGGAAAAAAAAAATTCTAAGGAATCCAAAAAATTGAAAAATTGGATCTATGTCCAACGGATCACACCCATCAAGAAAAAGTATTTTGTTTCGGTTCGACCCGTAGTCACATATGAAATAGCAGACGGCATAAACTTAGCAACACTTTTCCCCCAGGATTCGTTGCAAGAACGGGATAATGTGCAACTCCGAGTCGTCAATTATATCCTTTATGGAAACGGCAAACCAATTCGAGGAATTTCTCACACAAGTATTCAATTAGTTCGGACTTGTTTAGTATTGAATTGGGACCAAGACAAAAATGGTTCTATAGAAGAATTTCATGCTTCCTTTGTTGAAGTAAGGACAAATGATCTGATTCGAGATTTCATAAGAATTGGCTTAGTGAAGCCCCCCATTTTGTATACCGAAAAAAGAAATGATATGGCAGGCTACGGAATGAATCCCGATAATGGATCAGATCGCCCCAATCGAAATCCTTTTTATTCCAAAGTGAAGATTCAATCACTTACTCAACATCACGGGACCATTCGTACGTTGATGAATAGCAATAAGAAATCCCAATCTTTTCTCATTTTGTCATCATCTAATTGTTCTCGAATTGGTCCATTCAATGGTTCGAAATCTTACAATGGGAGAAAAGAATCAATTAAGGAGGATCCCGCAATTTCGATTAGGAATTCCTTGGGTCCCTTAGGGACTATAGCTAAAATTACGAATTTTGATTCAAGAAACTATTTTATAACTTATAATCAGATCTTATTAAGTAAATATTGGATACTTGACAATTTAAAAAAGATTTTCCAAGACATTCCATATTATTTAATAGATGAAAATGGTAGAATTTCGAATCCCGATCCGTGTAGTAACATCATTTTGAATCCATTCGATTTAAATTGGTGTTTTCTACATCACAATTCTTGTGAGAAGACGCCCACAATAATTAGCCTTGGACAGTTTATTTGTGAAAATGTATATATATCCAAATATGGACCACACATCAAATCGGGACAAGTTCTAACTGTTCATGTTGACTCTTTAGTAATAAGATCGGCTAAGCCTCATTTGGCCACTCCGGGAGCAACTGTTCATGGCCATTATGGAGAAATTCTTTACGAAGGAGATACGTTAGTTACATTTATATATGAAAAATCGAGATCGGGTGATATAACGCAAGGTCTTCCAAAAGTAGAACAGGTGTTGGAAGTTCGTTCGATTGATTCAATATCGATGAACTTGGAAAAGAGGGTTGAAGGTTGGAATGAACATATAACAAGAATTCTTGGAATTCCTTGGGGATTTTTAATTGGCGCTGAGCTAACCATAGCGCAAAGTCGTATCTCTTTGGTTAATAAGATCCAAAAGGTTTATCGATCCCAGGGGGTGCAGATCCATAATAGGCATATAGAGATTATTGTACGCCAAATAACATCCAAAGTTTTGGTTTCAGAAGATGGAATGTCGAATGTTTTTTCACCCGGAGAACTAATCGGATTGTTGCGAGCAGAACGGACAGGGCGCGCTTTGGAAGAAGCAATCTGTTACCGAGCCATATTATTGGGAATAACGAGGGCATCTCTGAATACTCAAAGTTTCATATCCGAAGCGAGTTTTCAAGAAACCGCCCGAGTTTTAGCAAAAGCTGCTCTGCGGGGTCGTATTGATTGGTTGAAAGGCCTGAAAGAGAATGTTGTTCTGGGGGGGGTGATACCTGTTGGTACCGGATTCAAAGGATTAGTGCATCGTTCAAGGCAACACAACAATATTCCTTTGGAAATAAAAAAGAAGAATTTATTCGAGGGGGAAATAAGCGATATTTTGTTCCACCACAGAGAATTTTTGAGTTCCTGCATACCCAAAAAGAAATTTCCATGATGCATAAGAACAATTATTTACAGGAATTCCAAATTCCTAAGAGCAGACTTATTCATTTCTTTTAACTAATTTTTATTGGCCCGGTCATTTGATTTGGTATTAAAGATAATAACAAATAGAAAGTCATTAATGATTTGGACCGTGTATCAACGGTCAATCTCCGGGAGAAAGTTCCTTCGGAACAATTATTTATTTCAGGGTACCTTCTAAAAAAAAAGGGAAAATGTGGGGAGAAATGACAAGAAGATATTGGAACATAAATTTAGAAGAGATGATGGAAGCGGGAGTTCATTTCGGTCATGGTACTAGGAAATGGAATCCTAGAATGGCACCTTACATCTCTGCAAAGCGTAAAGGTATTCATATTACAAATCTTACTAGAACTGCTCGTTTTTTAGCAGAAGCCTGTGATTTAGTTTTTGATGCAGCAAGTAGGGGAAAGCACTTTTTAATAGTTGGTACAAAAAGTAAGGCTGCGGATTCAGTAGCATCAGCTGCAATAAGGGCTCGATGTCATTATGTTAATAAAAAATGGCTCGGTGGTATGTCAACGAATTGGTCCACTACAGAAACGAGACTTCATAAGTTCAGGGATTTGAGAGCGGAACAAAGGGCGGGGAAACTCAACTGTCTCCCGAAAAGAGATGCTGCAATGTTGAAGAGAAAATTATCTCATTTGCAAACATATCTGGGTGGGATCAAATATATGACGGGGTTACCTGATATTGTAATAATCGTTGATCAGCATGAAGAATATACGGCTCTTCGGGAATGTATCACTTTAGGAATTCCGACGATTTGTTTAATCGATACAAATTGTGACCCCGATCTGGCAGATATTTCGATTCCAGCCAATGATGACGCTATAGCTTCAATCCGATTGATTCTTAACAAATTAGTATCTGCAATTTGTGAGGGCCGTTCTAGCTATATAAGAAATCGTTGATTAATAATAAGATAAGTCAATAACTTTTGGAACTCAATAGATTGATTGATTGAATCAATCGGTTACTATTCCCGAATCTCAAAAAAGAGATCAAAATTGCTGGGGATATTATGTGATTCTTTGGTATTCGAAATATACGATTTAAAGTAAAAGTGGTCGAGGCGAGAAAGATATATTTGAATCAAAATAATTCCTTTTTAAGTTTTATTTCTGTCAGAGGATAATATGAATGTTCTACCATGTTCCATCAACACACTAAAAGGGCTATATGATATATCTGGTGTGGAAGTAGGTCAACACCTCTATTGGCAAATAGGGGGTTTCCAAGTTCATGCCCAAGTACTTATCACTTCTTGGGTCGTAATTGCTATCTTATTAGGTTCTGTCACTATAGCGGTTCGGAATCCACAAACCATTCCAACCAACGGTCAGAATTTCTTCGAATATGTGCTTGAATTCATTCGAGACCTGAGCAAAACTCAGATTGGCGAAGATTATGGTCCTTGGGTTCCCTTTATTGGAACTATGTTTCTATTCATTTTTGTTTCTAACTGGTCAGGTGCTCTTTTACCTTGGAAAATCATACAGTTACCTCATGGAGAGTTAGCTGCACCCACGAATGATATAAATACTACTGTTGCTTTAGCTTTACCCACATCAGTGGCGTATTTCTATGCGGGGCTTACCAAAAAAGGATTGGGTTATTTTGGTAAATACATTCAACCAACTCCAATACTTTTACCAATTAACATCCTAGAAGATTTCACAAAACCTTTATCACTTAGTTTTCGACTTTTTGGGAATATATTGGCTGATGAATTAGTAGTTGTTGTTCTTGTTTCTTTAGTACCTTCAGTGGTTCCTATACCTGTCATGTTCCTTGGATTATTCACAAGCGGGATTCAAGCTCTTATTTTTGCAACTTTAGCTGCGGCTTATATAGGTGAATCCATGGAGGGTCATCATTAACTAGCTTCCAAAAAAGTCTCTTTTTGTTTTTTCAAAACAAAAAAAAAGCTTATTCCAACAACTCAAGGGTGACTCGAGATAATCTAATGAAGGAACGTTATATATATATATAAATAGGATACATACGATCTAGAGTAGGAAAAAGAAAGATGTACGATATTGGGGAATTGTAAAAAAAAGGAAAGAGATCTCAAAGATCTTTTTCCTAAAATTCTCTTTTGGTCTATTTATATCATATCTCTCCACTCGAATAAATATTCTATGTTTGTTCATTCAATTACGATATTACGATTCATATAATTTGATTATGAATTTTGATGTTATTTGTTTCCGACATGCGTCTAAACAAAAAAACGACGTTCTCTTTTGATTTCATTCAATTGAATTCAACGATTGACTAAAATTGTCTGCAATTGGATCATCAAATCTTGATATATAACGATTCGGGCTGGGCTGATGACCCCATCCGTTTATATTCATGCGGAATTGTGCTTGTAATAATGATAAAGACAAGGAAGAGAAGGGTTTACAAACAAATAAGATTAAAAAAAAAAAGTTGATTAGAGAGGTTTCGTTGGGTATATGTAATGGCTATAAGCATAAGTCAATTTCTGTGAATGTTTCGAAGAATGGTTTGAGATTCGAATCCGATTCAATCGAATGGGTGGTTTACGTTATGGAAGAAACAAATGTATATGTGATATTATATAGTTATTAGTTATATATGGACTATCCATAGATAGATAGATCTATCTATATCTATCTATTATTTTATCTATCTATAGATATCTATTTCATTTTCCATATGATTTCCTTTCCCATCCTACTGATTTTAGATAGATTCTTGCGGGAGTCCTCCCATTTTCTCTCTGACTGTGGATTTTTTTAATAAAGAGATGAAGTCAAGCATATAGAAGAGAACGAACGA